TCCGCTCATTTTTGTTAACCTTCCATTATGGTAATACATCTATGTTAATAGATAGTAAAAACTCCATACAGTTGATCTTTTGAACCCGCTTCAAGCCATGATGACTAATCAACCAATCTTGGGGTAAACAGTCTCGACTGCTTTGCTTATATTTACTTTCATTTCATTCTTGTACATAGGAAATGAGATTCAATCCCTTTAACTGCAAATTCAAAAGCCGTTTTATTTCACTCATATAACTATCTGTTTTAGTTCATCAACCCGAATGCTGAATAAAAAAATCAAATATATATATTCAACTCATTTAACTTTCTTACTAGAAAGAAAAGAAATAGGGGAAATTTTATGTCTCACCGAATCACACGTAGAGATATTGATAATACACATAGAGTTAATGGTATTTCATAACTAATTGATTGAGCAGCAGCTCTTAAACCACCTAAAAAGGAATATTTATTATTTGATCCATATCCCGACATAAGAAGTCCAACGGGAGCAAGACTTGAAACAGCGATCCATAAAAAAACACCAATACTAAGATCGGCTAGAATAAGGCGATAACCAAAAGGAATTACTGAATAACTTAGTAAAATGGATATGACTGCTATGGATGGTCCGATACTGAATAAACGAGTATCCCCTCTAGATGGAAAAAGATTCTCTTTGAAAAGTAGTTTTGTGCCATCTGCTAGAGCTTGAAGAATTCCCAAGGGGCCGGCGTATTCAGGTCCAATACGTTGTTGTATCCCTGCAGATATTTCTCTTTCTAACCAAACAATTACTAGTACACCTAGTGTGATTCCTAATACAAGAGTCAAAATAGGGACAAGCACCCATATGATCCCATAGACTTCTTTTAAGAATTCCAATCTGGAAAACGAATGGATAGCTTGTAGTTCTGTTGTATTATCAATTATCATTTCAACGATCAACTTCTCCCATAATGATATCTATACTACCTAGTATCGTCATAATATCAGCCAATTTCATTCTTTTAACTAACTGAGGAAGAATTTGCAAGTTGATAAAACCCGGTGGGCGAATTTTCCATCGCCAAGGAAAAACACTCTGATCTCCTATCAGAAAAATTCCCAATTCTCCTTTTGGTGCTTCGACTCTTACATAAAGTTCTTGTTTGGACAATTCAAAAGTTGGAGAAGGTTTTTTACTAATAAATCGATATTCAAAATCATTCCATTCAGTATCTTTTATTCTATCAAAGCGTCGGATTTCTAAATTCTCAAAGGGCCCCCCTGGAATTCCTTCCAGAGCCTGTTGGATAATTTTTATGGATTCTGTCATTTCACTGATTCGTACTAAATAACGAGCTAATGAATCCCCTTCTTTTTGCCATTGAACCTCCCAATCAAATTCGTCGTAACACTCATAATGATCAACTTTACGAAGGTCCCATTGTATTCCGGAAGCTCGTAGCATTGGTCCTGATAAACCCCAATTTAGTGCTTCTTCTCCTCCAATAATGCCTATGCCCTCAACTCGTTCTAAAAAAATGGGATTCCGTGTAATAAGCTTTTGATATTCAGCAACCCCTGTTAAAAAATAATCGCAGAAATCCAAACATTTATCTATCCATCCATGAGGTAGATCAGCAGCTATTCCTCCGATACGAAAATAATTATGCATCATTCGCATACCGGTGGCGGCTTCGAATAGGTCATATATCAATTCTCGTTCTCGAAAAATATAGAAGAAAGGGGTCTGTGCCCCAATATCTGCCATAAAAGGGCCAAGCCATAACAAATGGGAAGCTATACGACTCAACTCCAACATAATGGCTCTGATATAGCTAGCCCTTTTAGGTACTTGAATATTACCTAGTTGTTCGGGTCCATTTACGGTTATTGCTTCTGTGAACATAGTAGCTAAATAATCCCAACGTGTTACATAAGGCAAATATTGTATAATTGTTCGGTTTTCCGCAATTTTCTCCATTCCTCTGTGTAAATAACCCAATATTGGTTCACAGTCAATAACATCTTCACCATTGAGAGTAACGATAAGTCGAAGAACACCATGCATTGATGGGTGGTGAGGACCCATGTTGACTATCATGAGGTCTTTTCTTGTAGTTGGTGCAATCATAAGTTTTTTACCGATTCATTCTTCCATGAATTGCTGAAAGTAAAAAGAAGTTCATCAAAATTGAAACGAATAAGTTCAAATGATATCACTCTTTAAATTAACGAGTTTTTGTCTCTCGAATATCCAACTGACCAATTAATTCTTTATAACGTACTCTATTTTTTTTTAACAAATAAGCCAGTAGTCGTTGACGTTTTCCCAAAATTTTTCGCAAACCTCTCTGCGATGAATAGTCTTTTTTGTGCAATTCCAAATGTGAAGTAAGTCTCCTTATCTTAGTGGTGAAACTGAATACTTGAAATTCAACAGACCCTCTGTTTTCTTCGTTTTCTTTTTGAGAAATAACCGAAATGAATGAATTTCTTACCATAAAAAAATTTCCCCTCTCCCTTTTTACAGATATGGATTTTACCGATCAGTAATAATAATGTCATTCATTTTAATGTGGTATATACAATAATCTAATCCAAATTTCTTTATGAACTCCTAATTTTATCAATTCAAATGAATCAATCCAATTGAAAATTAGATTTAGATAGGGAGAGAAAAGGATTGGTACATTTTCGTATTCACAAAAGCGAAGAATTTAGACCTAAAATGAAGAAGGTTCTGTTGATTCATTTCTAGATCGAATTGATACATTATTCATTTAGTATTGGATATTTAGAATGAAATGTAAGACAAGACGTGTGATGTGTGTATTTATTTGCTTTCATATATCCTATATAGTAGAGGATATATAGAAAAAATGTACTATCAACGAATTTTCAATCGTGGATACAAATGTATCCTTAACATACTGAAATTACTGCCATTATTGGTATCAAACCAATAGCGATTCATACAAGCTAAATCTTCTAATCGATAATTAGGCCAAAGAAAGAACTTAAATTTCATTAATTGATTTGTCTCTCTATCAAGGTGATTACTGGCACCTAGAACTTGGTTGCTATTCTTCTCGTTGCAAAATACAGGATTTCTATCTACATCATTCCTATTCTTTGAATTGAAACAAATTAGAATTCTTAATTTTCTACGACGCCTAAACGAGAAAATATTTTCAGGAACAAGCAAATCCAAATGATTTTTGTCTCTATTTCTTGTTATTCTTTCATGTGGCGGAATAGATTCATCAAAATTATTATTAGCAACATATCTTTGCTCTCGGTATCTTTGATTAGTTTGGTGCTTACTCTTATGAACCAACGAAATACCGATGGTTTGATACATAATAAATTGTCCGTCGTTTTTTACAGACAGACGAATGGGTTCGATAATCAATATTCCCCTTTTCATCAATTCTGGAAGAGTTAAATTCTTCTGAATCAGCATTATATCCAAACTCATTTCTCCCCTTTGAATCGAGGATATAGAAATTTTTCTTGGATCTATTAGTCTAAGCAGGAAACAATATACCTTAATATTATTGATCATTCTTTGATTCAAAGTATCGTCCCATCTCAATTGAAAAAGCAAATAACGTTTCAGGAACAAATCTAGTTCTGCTTCCGTGTTACTTTTGTATTGTTTTTTCTTTTTACCTTTTTTCATGTCCGATCTCGCATAATCTTCTTCAATATCTTTTTGTTGGTTTGAAAGAACGGATCCAAGATCCCCTTGGCTTGTGATTTTTTTTTCTTCTTGATTTCGATTCTTTATTTTTTTATTCGATGGTATCAAAAAACTTCCCTTTTTCTTTTCATTAATCTTTTGATTTTCATTACTATTTTCATTTCTATTCAAATTTAAAAGAAGTAATTTGCTTGGTATAAACCAAGGTTTCGTTTTATATGTATTATAAAGTAACAAAAATTCTGGGAAGAACCAAAGTTCCAGATTCAATATGGGACGCTTTAGTATTTTTTCATTCATCCCCATCCAATCAAAAAATACTTTTGGGGAGTTTGGTAGATTCATTTCTGGAATCATAAGATAAAAAAGATTTTTTTTATCAATTATTTGATAATTATTAGTAACAATCTGAGTATTTTGATTACTATTTGCATCGATCGTGATCCAGGCCTCAATATCGACTTTTTGTCTAAGATCAAAATTGATAATTTTCCAATCCAAATATTTCCTATCGGGAGTTTTTTCCATATATAGAATATCGCCCTTTCCTAGATAATTATTTATAGGGATACTCCTCAGCATATCAAAAAAAGTGTCTTTATATGTGTTGTAATTATAAGAAATCTCTTGGTTCTTATTTCCTTCAAACGGCGATCTAGAAATAAATGAGTCCTTTTTATTTTCATAATTAATAGATTTATATGATAAAAGATCATATTTATAGTATTTTTGAAAATTATCTTTTTGATTCGATAATGAATAGACTTCAAAAATATTTTGTTTTTTGTAATCAATTAATTGGTCTTTTTCATATGAATTCCATTTGCTGAAATTTTTCCTTTTAAGCATACGACGTTGATAAACTCTATTCCGCCATTGTTGTGGTATTAATCTAGACCATCTGATCTGAGATAAATCGTATTGATAATGCCCTCTTAACCAGTTTTTCCATTGATTCATTTCAGAACTCGGAAGTCTGTTATCCCTTAATTTAGAATAAATTATTCCTTGTGTTTCAAAAGAATCCTTTATTTCAGGCTTAAGAAAAAAAGGGATTCCTTGATATTGAAGAACTGATTTTAATTTATACAAGTTAATAACTTGGGTTTGTGATAATTTGTAAAATACATATGCTTGTGACAAGTACGATAAGTCATAAAAAATATGTGAATTTGTCTTACTATTACTAATATTATAAACTGACTTTTTTAGAGTCGAAATAAACTCAATTGGATTTTGATTTTTTTTATTAATTATTTCTTGATTTGTTTCATTATTGTAAATGGATTTATTCATAATTTTTTTTGTTGATTCAACAAATAATT